GATTTCGAGTCAATGTTTACAGAATCTTCTTCTGTCCGAAGAAATGATTCATCGAAATAATGAGTCACCCGTTCCATTGATATGGGCACATCTGAGATCAACAAATGCTCGGGAGTTCCTCTATTCCATCTTTTTCCTTCTTCTTGCTGCTGGATATCTCGTTCGTATACATCTTATCTTTGTTTCCCGAGCCTCTAGTGAGTTACAGACAGAGTTAGAAAAGATCAAATCTTTGATGATTCCATCATACATGATGGAATTTCGAAAACTTCTGGATAGGTATCCTACATCTGAACTGAATCCTTTCTGGTTAAAGAATCTCTTTCTAGTTGTTCTGGAACAATTAGGAGATTCTCTGGAAGAAATACGGGGTTCTGCTTCTGGTGGCAACATGCTATTGGGTGGTGGTCCCACTTATGGGGTCAAATCACTACGTTCTAAGAAGAAATATTGGAAGATCAATCTCATCGATCTTGTAAGTATCATACCAAATCCCATCAATCGAATCATTTTTTCGAGAAATACGAGACATCTAAGCCGTACAAGTAAAGAGATCTATTCATTGATAAGAAAAAGAAAAAACGTGAACGATGATTGGATTGATGAGAAAATAGAATTCTGGGTAGCGAACAGTGATTCGATTGATGATGAAGAAAGAGAATTCTTGGTTCAGTTCTCCACCTTAACGACAGAAAAAAGGATTGATCAAATTCTATTGAGTCTGACTCATAGTGATCATTTATCAAAGAATGACTCTGGTTATCAAATGATTGAACAACCGGGATCAATTTCCTTACGATACTTAGTTGACATTCATCAAAAGGATCTAATGAATTATGAGTTCAATAGATCCTGTTTAGCAGAAAGACGGATATTCCTTGCTCATTATCAGACAATCACTTATTCACAAACCTCGTGTGGGGCTAATAGTTTTCATTCCCCATCTCCTCATGGAAAACCCTTTTCGCTCCGCTTAGCCCTATCCCCTTCTAGAGGTATTTTAGTGATAGGTTCTATAGGAACTGGACGATCCTGTTTGGTCAAATACCTAGCGACAAACTCCTATGTTCCTTTCATTACGGTATTTCCGAACAAGTTCCTGGATGACAAGCCTAAAGGTTATCTTATTGATGATATCGATATTGATGATAGTGACGATATTGATGATGACCTTGATCTTGCTATTGATATGGAGCTGCTAATTATGACGAATGTGCTAACTATGTATATGACGCCGAAAATAGACCCATTTGATATCACCCTTCAATTCGAATTAGCAAAAGCAATGTCTCCTTGCATAATATGGATTCCAAACATTCATGATCTGCATGTGAATGAGTCGAATTACTTATCCCTCGGTCTATTAGAGAACTATCTCTCCAGGGATTGTGAAAGATGTTCCACTGGAAAGATTCTTGTTATTGCTTCGACTCATATTCCCCAAAAAGTGGATCCCGCTCTAATAGCTCCGAATAAATTCAATACATGCATTAAGATACGAAGGCTTCTTCTTCCACAACAACGAAAGCACTTTTTCATTCTTTCATATACTAGGGGATTTCACTTGGAAAAGAAGATGTTCCATACTAACGGATTCGGGTCCATAACCATGGGTTCCAATGCGCGAGATCTTGTAGCACTTATCAATGAGGCCCTATCAATTAGTATTACACAGAAGAAATCCATTATAGAAACTAATACAATTAGATCAGCTCTTCATAGAAAAACTTGGGATTTTCGATCCCAGATAAGATCGGTTCAGGATCATGGGATCCTTTTCTATCAGATAGGAAGGGCTGTTACACAAAATGTACTTCTAAGTAATTGCCCCATAGATCCTATATCTATCTATATGAAGAAGAAATCATGTAAGGGAGGGGATTCTTATTTGTACAAATGGTACTTCGAACTTGGAACGAGCATGAAGAAATTCACGATACTTCTTTATCTTTTGAGTTGTTCTGCCGGATCGGTCGCTCAAGATCTTTGGTCTTCATCCAGATACGATGAAAAAAATTGGATCACTTCTTATGGATTCGTTGAGAATGATTCTGATCTAGTTCATGGCCTATTACTATTCTTACTATTAGAAGTAGAAGGCGCTCTGGCTCTGGCGGGATCCTCACGGACAGAAAAATATTGCAGTCAGTTTGATAATAATCGAGTGACATTACTTCTTCGGTCCGAACCAAGGAATCAGTTAGATATGATGCAAAATGGATCTTGTTCTATCGTTGATCAGAGATTTCTATATGAAAAATACGAATCGGAGTTTGAAGAAGGGGAAGGGGCCCTCGATCCGCAACAGATAGAGGAGGATTTCTTCAATCACATAGTTTGGGCTCCTAGAATATGGCGCCCTTGTGGCAATCTATTTGATTGTATCGAAAGGCCCACTGAATTGGGATTTCCCTATTGGACTGGGTCATTTCGGGGTAAATGGATCATTTATCATAAAGAGGATGAGCTTCAAGAGAATGATTCGGAGTTCTTGCAGAGT